TTCGAATAGATCATATACTAATTCTCTTTCTCTGAAAATATAGAAGAAAGGGGTCTGTGCACCAATATCTGCCATAAAAGGGCCAAGCCATAACAAATGAGAAGCTATACGACTCAACTCCAACATAATTACTCTGATATAGCTGGCTCTTTTAGGTACTTGAATATTTCCTAACTGTTCTGGTGCATTTACGGTTATTGCTTCTGTGAACATAGTAGCTAAATAATCCCAACGTGTTACATAAGGCAGATATTGTATAATTGTTCGATTTTCCGCAATTTTTTCCATTCCTCTGTGTAAATAACCCAATATTGGTTCACAGTCAATAACATCTTCACCATCTAGAGTAATGATGAGTCGAAGAACACCATGCATTGATGGATGGTGAGGACCCATATTTACTATCATGAGGTCTTTTCTTGTAGTTGGTACATTCATAGGTTTTTCCTCGATTCATTCTTCCATCAATTGCTGAAAACGAAAAGAAATTCATCAAAATTCAAGATCTAATAAATCAAATAATTAAAGCTCTTCAAATTAATGAGTTTTTGGCTCTCGAATATCCAACTGAACAATTAATTCTTTATAACGTACTCTATTTTTCTTTGACAAATAAGCCAGTAGCCGTTGACGTTTTCCCAGAATTTTCCGTAGACCTCTCTGAGATAAATAGTCTTTTCTATGGAATTCCAAATGTGAAGTCAGTCTTCGTATCTTATTGGTGAAACTGAATACTTGAAATTCAACAGATCCCCTGTTTTCTTCTTGCGAAATAACTGAGATGAATGGATTTTTTACCATAAAATGAAATCTTCTCCCCCTTTTCTTTGTTAAAGATATTAATTTTACCGATCAGTAATAATAATCCCAGCCATTTGAATCTGGTATACTAAATTTCGTTATGAACTCCTAAGAGAATAATTTAGACCTAAAATAATAAAATTCTGTTGATTCATTTATAGATCTAATTGATACGTCATTGAATTAGTATCATGTATCAGAATGGAATGTAAGACAACGCATGTGTGCATCTGTTTGCTTTCATATACCAGATATGGTACAGGATATATATAGGAAAAATGTCCCATCACCATAATTTTGAATTATGGATACATATGTATCCTTACCATACTGAAACGACTGCCATTATTGGTATCAAACCAATAGCGATTCATACAAGCTAAATCTTCTAATCGATAATTGGGCCAAAGGAAGAATTTCAATTTAATCAATTTCTTTTTATCTCTATCAAGATCTTTGCTCTCATCCAAAAATTGACTACAGTTTTTTACGTTATTTACATTGCAAAATACTGGATTTCTGTCTATACCATTCCTATTCTTTGAATTGAAACAAATTAGAATTCTCAATTCTCTACGACCTCTAGGCGATAAAATATTTTCAGGAACAAGCAAATCATAATTCTTTTTGTCGCTATTTCCAGTTATCCTTTGATGTCTTGCAATGGATTTCTCAAAATTCTTCTTATCAACATATCTTTTTTCTTGGCATTTTTGATTAGTTTGATACTTAGTCTTATGAACCAATGAAATACTTATGGTTTGATACATAATAAATTGTCCATCATTTTTTACAGACAGACGCACTGGTTCGATAATCAATATCCCCTTTTTCATCAATTCTGTAAGAGTTAAATCTTTCTCAATCAGCATTATATCCAGACTCATTTCTCCCCTTTGAATAGAGGATATAGCAATTTCTCTTGGATTTATCAGTCTAAGCAGGAGACAATATACCTTGATATTATTGATGATTTTTTTATTTAAAAAAGAATCCCATCTCAATTGAAAAAGCAAATATCTTTTTAGGAAGAAATCGAGTTCTGCTTCCGTATTGCTTTTGTATTGCTTTTTCTTTTTACGTTTTTTTATGTCTGATCCTGCATAATCTTCTTCAACACCCTTTTCTTGGTTTGAGAGAACTGACCCACGATCCCCTTGGACTGTGGGTTCTTTTTCTTCTTGATTTCGATTCTCTAATTCAAGAGATTTTTTTTCATTCGATGATATAAAAGGATTCCTTTTTTGTTTTTGTTTTCTGTTGATATTGATGTTTTTATTTTCACTAACATTTTCAGTTCCAGTAAAATTTAAAAGAAGTAATTTGATCGGTATGACCCATGGTTTCATTTTATATGCATTATAAAGTAGCACAAATTCTGGGAAGAACCAAAGTTCCAAATTCGATATAGGACGACTTAGTATTTCTTCATTCATTCCCATCCAATCAAATCTTTTTTGATTGGATGATTTGATTTCTTGATGAATTGTGAGATAAAAAGGGCTTTTCTTATCAATTTTATCAATTATTTGATAATTACTAGTCTTAGTGTTTTTATTACTGTTGGTACCAGTATCGATATTGATCCATGCCTCAATATCGACCTTCTTTCTAAGACAAAAATGGAGAATTCTACAATCAAAATATTTTCTATCCGGGCTTTTCGCCATATCCATAATATCAGCTTCGCCTAGATAATTATGGATAAGGATATCGCCCAGCATATCAAATAATTTGTGTTTATGTGTGTTGTAATTATAAGAAATCTCTTGGTTATTATTTACTTTTAATGGCGATCCATAAATAGATAAGTTCTTCTTATCTTGATAATTAATAGATTTATATGATAAAAGATCATATCTATAGTGTTTTTTAAAATTATCGTTTTGATTTGGTAATGAGTCTACTTCATAATCATTTTCTTTTTCGTAATGAATGAATTGGTCTTTTTCATATGAATCCCATTTGTTTAAATCTTTATTTTGAGCCATACAATGTTGATTAACTCTATTTCGCCATTTTTGTGGTACTAATCTAGACCATCTAATCTGAGATAAATCGTATTGATAATGACCCCTTAACCAGTTTTTCCAGTGATTCATTCCAGAATTCAAAAGTTTCTTATGTCTTAATTCGGAATGAGATATTCCTTGTGTTCCAAAATAATCCTTTATTTCATTCTTAAGAAAAAGAGATGTTCCGTGATATTGAAGAACAGATCTTAACTTATACAAGTTAATAACTTGGGTTTGTGATAATTTGTAAAACACATATGCTTGTGACAAGGAGGATAAGTCACAAAAAATCTGTAAATTCTTATTACTATTTCGAATATTAGAAAGTGACTTTATAAAGCGAATTGTATTTTTATTTGTTTTATCAATTCTTTCTTGATTTGCTTCATTATTGTAAATGTATTTATCAATAAGTTTTTTTGTTGATTCAAGAAAAAGCTGTGCATTGATCCTCGGAATATTAATGATACATCGAAGGATATCTATGTATATCTTTTCAATGAAAAATTGTATAAAATAATGCCATTTACGAATTAATCGAGTATTTCTTCTTTTTAATATCTGCCAAATATTTTTGGGGGATTCTAATCTTTTAGCATTATTACTTTTTTTGTTAGGACTAATATTTATCTCTGGAGTTAGAAATTCCTTTGTCTTTTCTTTTGTCATTTTTTCTATTTGATTTCTGATTGTGCTTGTTCTATCAGTCAGATCTTTCATTTTTTTTTCTGTCAGTGAATAATTTGTCCAATCCATAGATCGAATTTGAATAGACGATTCATGAATCATCTGATTATTATTACTGATTATCAAATCTTTTTCTTTTTTAGTTTCACTCGATTCATCTACTTCTCTCAATCCAAATAATAGAATTGGATTTTTTTTTGAGAGTTCTTTTATTCTTGTTTTTATAAATAGAATGCTTTTGATAACCCATTCTTTTGTTTCGTTTGCGATCGTTAGAAACACATTTGTTCTTTCTTTTAAAACTCTTAGAACTAGAAAACAATTCTTTTTCCATTTTCTAATTTTTTTTCCGAGTTCTTTAAAAATAGGTTCAAAAAAGGAAGGTCGTTTTCGGGGAGAACCAAAAGGTAGTTCAGCTTCCATTCCCCAAACTGTTAAAAAACAAAAATCATCCTTTTGCCCTTGCTTTTTCATTGGATCTCTATGAGGAGATCGTAGCTTAGATCTGTGCCAAGGTTTTAGACAGAAAGGAAATAGGATTTTTATCTGAATACCGTCTGTTAACCAGTTTTTCGGAAATTCTGTTTCTGATAATTGAACACCATTATAGGTGCATTTAACATGCATTTCTCTATTCCAACCCTTTAAATCTTCGGACCACTCGGGAAATTGAAATAATAACATACGACCGATATTTTTAGATATTATCAATGAAGGTAATATAACATATCTTCTAAGAATTGATTGAGTTACTAATACGGAACCCCTTATTACTTGAGCAAATACAATGCTATCCCAGGCTTCCGCTATTTCTATCCGTGTTTTCTCCTCTCTTTTGTCCTCTTCGTTTTTGTCCTCCTCTTTTTTATCCCTTTCTTTTGTCTCTTCCTTCGCATAATCCGAAATTTGAAATTCTGTGTTTTTCCCCATCCAATTTATAAAAATGAGTTTCATCAGTCCGGAGATATCAAAAGAAAAAAAGGGTGGTTTGTCTATTCTGTCCAAAAAAAGGGGGGAATGTATATTTGCTTGAAATAGTTCCAAAATAGTAGTTTTACGTCTTTGAGCGCGCATGGAGCCTTTGATTATGTCTCGACGAAAATCCGATTGTTGCGAATAACGTATTAAAGCCACTTCGTCTGCTTGATCAGGATTATTAGTCTCTTTGGTATTAGTATAAGTATCGGTATTCTGTTGATTATCAGTAAAAATCACTACACGTTTGGCTTTTCTTGAACGAATCTGATGATCCTCCGCCATGTCTTCTTCATTTTCTCTCTCCTGTTGTTCTAAATCGTCGATTAATTTGTATGACCATCGAGGGATTTTTTTACTGATTTCTTTTATTACAATAGATTTTTTTCTAATTGTTTGATCGTTGGGATCAGTTATAACTGCATCGAATAAAAATTTGAAAAATTTTACTTGATCTTTTGAATCAATTCTTCCTTGTTCTGGAAATAAAAAAAGCCCTTTCAAATTGAAATTCGATGTTGA